CCATAAACTGACAAGGTAATATTTCCATTTATTCATCAGAAGAGGCGTATCTTTTGAAGCCAGAATTGATTTTCCTTGATATCTAACATAATGAATGAAAGGATCCTTGAGGAAACATAAGATGCCCCGAAAATCATTAACAAAGACTTCGACAAGATCGTCCATTTTTCTATGTAAATAGATTCGTTCAAAAAGGACTCCAGAAGATGTTAATCGTAAATGAGAAGATTGGTTACGGATAAAAAGGAAAACGGATTCGTATTCACATATATAAGAATTATATAGGAATAATAATAATCTTGAATTACTTTTTGAAAAAATAGAAATAGATTTATTTAGAATAATAAGAATATTACCATTAGAATACTCATGAAGAAAGAACCGCAATAAATGGAAAGAGGAGGCATCTTTCACCCGATAGCGAAGGGTTTGAACCAAGATTTCTATATGGATGGGGTAGGGTATTAGTACATCTGCCACATAATTTAAATGTGGGAATTTGTCCTCTAAAAAGGGAAATATTGAATGAATGGATCGTAAATTGTAAGATCTTACGATTTGTGCCCCTTCCAAAGAAGATCTTAATCGTAGAGAAAATGGAATTTCCGCAATGATTGCAAATCCTTCTGATATAATTTGAGAATACAAATTCTTGTTGTATCCCAAAAATTTATTTTGGTTAGAATCATTAGCGGAAATCATCAAATGATTCTGTTGATACATTCGCGTAATTAAACGTTTTACAACCAGTAAACTAGATTTATTATCATAAGCTACATTTTCCAACAAAATCACTCTATTTAAACCATGATCATGAGCAAGTGCATAAATATACTCCCGAAAGATAAGTGGGTATAGGAAGTCGTGTTGCCTAAATCTATCTAGTTCGAAATATCCTTGAAATTCCTCCATTTATTTAAAATTAGATTTGAACTTGAACCAGGGATAGGGGATTTCTTGGGGTATTAAATGACACATAGTACGATACAGTCAAAACAGGATATTATAGTAAGAAAAGACTAGATAGATACCCCGGAAATAGATAAGACTCATCAACGGACTCTTTATCCTCTCTTTTTCCATCTAATTAAATAGGTTTATGTTCATTCTAGGATAACAAGATGGTTAGAAATCCTTTATTTTTTCAACCCAATCGCTCTTTTGATTTTGGAAATTTGTAAAAAAAAAATATTTTTATCAATATACTGCTTTTTCTACACATTCATCCCCACACTCTAATGGAGAATATCTACTAATAATTAGGATTAAAAAAAAAAATGGATAATCCACTTATGGTAAAAACATTTCCCGCATCAAGCACTAATATATTTTTAACGTTTAATTAGATCGGGTAATCATTCAAATTAAGAACAGAAGCTCGTTGCTTTTTTTGTTTCCCTTTAATTGGAGCCATGGGGCTCTATCCATTTATTCACTTAACCCAACCTTAAATTTCTTTTTTTGCGCGTCAAGAATTCAAACATGATTTTGGATCGATCCGATAAGATAAGAATAAAATATTCTCAGAATTCTCCATTAATACGAAATACGACATGCTGCTTTTTCCATTCCTTCCTTTAAGGGTCAGTCGCGGTCTTACAAACTCTGCCGATGGGATTGACGAATCCGTTGCTTCATACAAATGTGTAAAAAATGCTAGTCGCACTTAAAAGCCGAGTACTCTACCGTTGAGTTAGCAACCCGAATAAAAATGTATAGATCCAATCGTAATCAAAAAAGAGATTGAATTTCACAACGCAATCAAAATATTAAAATAGAAAAAATATTTCTAATTGATTCTGAGCATAACATAAAAATGAACATATCAGATGCAAATACAATGACGTCTAAGATAAGAATATAGATTAAGATAAAAATATAGATAAAATCAAAATTTATAGACTACCACAGATTTTGTTCGTATGTTATCCATTATTATCTTATCCATTTCTTTTTTTTATTAATAAAAAAAAGAAAGAAAGACCCAAGTCTATAGAACAGAAAGAAATATATACATTTATTCACGATCGGATTATATTTATTTGATATACTGTTGTCAATATAAAAGTTAATGTTGAGAAAAGTAGAAAACCAGAAATTAAAATAAAAAATTATTCACTATTTTCTATTTAATTCAACAATATTTTCTTATTAAATTCAATATTATATTGAATATTGAATTACTATAAGAAATTTTATTAAATAGAAATTAAAAATCAAAAAACTAATGACTTGTATTGAATTAGCACTACATATTTAATAAAGATAAATACAAATAATAAAGATAAATACAAATATTTAATAAAGATAAATACAAAAGGGTATAGACGTAAAAAAAATTCGGAGAGAAGTATAAAAAAATATTGATTGGGTTTACTCAATGAATATAAGTAAAAAAAAAAGAAATTTTTGTCGTTATAGACGACGACATTTTATGGTAGTAATAGAGCAAAATAGGGGGGGGGTTGTATAGAAAAGGTTATACAAAATTATATCCAAGTCACCCCCCCCTATTTTTTTTATTTATTGTATTTCATTAATTGATTATTGTAATTATTGTAATTGTATTTCATTAATTGAATTTCATCCGTTAATTAATAGAAAGTTCCATAAAAACTCCCGCCTTCTTTGAAATGTCATGAACAGTTCCCGTAGGTTGAGCGCCCTTTTCAAGGAAATATAGAATAGCAGGAACATTTAAATAAGTTTGATTCTTTATCGGATCATAAAAACCCACTTTCCGAAGATCTCTTCCTTCTCTTCTGGATCGAACATCAATTGCAACGATTCGATAAACCGCCCATTGGGATAGATGTAGATGAATAATACCCCCCCCCTAGAAACGTATAAGAAGTTTTATCCTCGTACGGCTCAAGAAAATTAGAAATTAGAAATTATGTCTATATATAGAATTTCTAATTAATGTCAAATATATCCATCAAATCATCAAATCAATTAAACTATGATTTAAGGATTTAAGTACTTTTTCTTATTCCTTATTCTTGCCCGAAAAAGAAAAAAAATCATTCGTATTCACATCCTCATAACTCAAGTTGGATAACTCTCCAATAATCCAAAGGAAAACCTTTAGGCATTTCCTTTATTGAGCGGTCTCTAACCACGCATTTTTTGTCTGTCTCCTTTAGAATTTATTTTGATTCTTCATTATGATCTATTTTTTGAGACAACTGAAAACGGTCTTTACTTGTTCCAGGATTCTTTATCGTTGCCTTGAATCGTTGGGTTTAGACATTACTTCGGTGATCTTTAATCATTAAAAAAAATGGCAGCAACATACCATTTTTGTAATTTCTTTCTATAAAAGAATCATACAAATGGTTGATTCCTGCGTGATACACTTTTGATCGAAAGCGTTTTACCAATTCCAAGAAATTTTCGTTAGGAATTTGAAACTTGCTAGAATTGGATCCTTTCGATTTCTATATCGAAAATATACTTACGAAGTTGTTTCAACTTATTAATTAACACTAACCCTAGATCCATGTCCCTAAAAAATGAATCAATACTTTTTACTTTACTCGAGCTCCATCATGATCATGTACTATTTCCATCGCAACCCTCAAAAATGGAGGTTTTTCTAGTGGAACAGAACAAACGATGTCGAGCCAAGAGCACCCTCATTCCTATATTATATATATCTAAAATGGTGGATGTAAGAATCCACAGCCGACCATATCCTTCAAGTCGCACGTTGCTTTCTACCACATCGTTTTAAACGAAGTTTTACCATAACATTTCTCTAGTAGGTTGCTGTAACCAGTATGTAATTGATTCAATTATGGAATCATGAATAATCATTGGTTTGGTCGGTACATAGTAATCTATACTTTTCTGAATGGGTAGTTTCTGAAGAAGTCTCAGCAAGAATTCAATTTAACCCCATATATATTTCTATTTTATTTCATTTTAATGGGGTGGGAATAAAGACTGATGTAAGGGAGGATGGGAGTTGTTATTCTTTATTGATAAATCATAATCGAAAGAAAAGAATAGGAGATCCCCATATCTATCATATAGACTAAACAAACGTTTTTCAAAGTAATTATAGATATTCTATGTTAAATATTTCAAATTTAGGGATCACAAATCTCTTTTCACAAAAAGAAATCGAAATAAAAATTTTCAATGAAAGAGAACGATAACAAGACATACATATAAGCATTTCCTCATTTTCTGCGTAGTTTATTTGACTTGAAAAATTCAATAATTTTTATGCAATTTTTACCTAAGGTAAAGTGAATAAGATAATACATTTTGTCTCCATTGTTACATAGATTTACAATTATTCATTAGAATTAGAGAAAACACAAAATACTTAAGAACGAGGTTCAAAGAAAATACATATGTTACGTATGTAACTTGATTGTTTTTTAATGATATTCGGACAGACGCAGACATTGAAATTGGTATTTTTCGTTGACAATTAACTCCTATCTACTCCGTCAATTCTATGAAGATGATGAATCATAAATCAAAAAAGAATCCTATATCTATATATATAATATATATATTTAGTTTAGGGAGTGCTAGACTATTTTGTATAAATGCAAGTTAAAACAAGTCCAGATTAAGTCATTGCTCCTATTTTTTTTTTTTTACTCTAAACCAGTCTTAAGAGACTTAATCCTATTGATTATTGATTGAAGTTAATTAGTACCCCAATATCAAAAGAACATCCGTGTTTCTAATTTAAAAATCCACAGAAAATTTATAATCAGACTGCACCACCATTTCAAATTTAAAGTTAAAGTATAGGGAAAAAAGAAAGAGAGGCTTTCGCATTTATATTTAGAATGCATCATTGAAAATTCCAATGAATATACGAAGTGAGGCTTTTTTTGAGTAACTAATTTAAATATGAAAGGTACGGACATAGAATGAAAAGCCCGTCCCCTGATTTTTATTTTATAATTAAAACTCTTTTCTTTTGATCTATGCTCCCATCTTACTTGGATACAAATAGATTCAATTACATCTGTGTGTTTTTTGGTGTTATTTGAACACGATTAAATTTGCGAAAAAGATATAATTCAGATAAGAATTAATCATTATAAGAAAAAAGAATCATATTCTATCCAATATTATTATACTCTTAATAAAAAAAGAAAAAAACGAGAAGGTTGTTTAAAATAAAAAAAAAGACAATCTTTTATTCTGATATAAAATCGGTATTCTGATACGATATATATAATCTGATATGATATATATAATAGGTATGCTCTGGGACGGAAGGAGTCGAACCTCCGAATACCGGGACCAAAACCCGTTGCCTTACCACTTGGCCACGCCCCATTTTCTATTTATATTCGACATTAATAAACACTAATATTCTTACTAGTTGTTCGTCAATTATAGTTCAAATATTTATAGAATAGATTGTTACTAGGATTTTTATACATTTAGATATAGAATTAAACGAAATTTTTTGATCAAATTTATTGATCATTACATATAATTCAATTAAGATATTGTATGAAAGTATGATTTCTTCTATTCTCTTTTAATTTGAGAATTGAAGTATTTTTGATTGAGTTAGTTCAAATCAAAGAAAAGTTTTTTGGTCTACCTTATTTTTCTTTTTTAATTTTTACTCATTTTTTTATATAACTTAAACTAAAAAAAAGAACATTATATTATTAATTTATATTATTAATTATTAATAACAATAACTCACATTAATAACTCAATCAAAATAAATACAATTATCTTCAAGAACAAAACAAAAAAACAAAACGTTTGTTATGCTTAATATCTTTAGTTTGATCTGTATCTGGTTTAATTCTGCTCTTTCTTCAAATAGTTTTTTCTTCGCCAAATTGCCCGAGGCCTACGCTTTTTTGAATCCAATCGTAGATATTATGCCAGTAATACCTTTGCTATTTTTTCTCTTAGCTTTTGTTTGGCAAGCTGCTGTAAGTTTTCGATGAGATCTTGAATACTGTCCTAGAAAAATTCATGATTTATTCTAAAAAAAAAAGATTCTAACAATTGATAAGATCAGATAAGTCTTATAGTATAAAGCTTCGATTCAAATATTGAAATTCTTGTATCGCCGCGATAAGTCTGGAGATCACCCCATTTACTAATTCGGACCCCTTTTTTACATTGAAAGAACCTATTAGAGTTCCCCACAATTAGATATTGTGGATATGAAAAAAATTTTGGTAATGAAAGACTTGACTCATATTACATTACAAATGAATTTCTGAAAATTCTTTTCTATTTCTAGATTTCTAAAAATTATAGATTTATAAAAACCATTTTTTGGTGTCAAAATGAGGTATATGTGGTATAAAAATGGAGAATCTATTCTCTTTTTTTTCCAAAAAAATGATCTTGGAGATTGTGTAATGCTTACTCTCAAACTATTTGTTTACACAGTAGTGATATTCTTTGTTTCTCTCTTTATCTTCGGATTCCTATCGAATGATCCAGGACGTAATCCTGGACGTGAAGAATAAAAAAGAAAGTTTTTGTTTTCCTTGCTCGATTTTGAAATGTTCTTAGGATTTTATCTATTACACATCTTTAACTATTAAATAAAAAAATAAAAAAAAAGACTCGTCCAAATTGAAAGCTAAATAAAAAATACCAAGTCATTGACAAAAGCGGAAAGAGAGGGATTCGAACCCTCGGTACGAAAAACCCGTACAACGGATTAGCAATCCGACGCTTTAGTCCACTCAGCCATCTCCCCCAATCGAAAAAGGCTAATTACTATGTTACATTACACAAAAAGTAAGGTTTGAAAAAAGAGTCTTTCTTTCTTTTATACCTCTTATTTTTATTTATTATATTATTTGATTTATATTATTTTATTATTTTTATATTTTTTTTATTTTATTATAATTTTTATTATAATTATATATATAAATATTTATATATATAAATTTATATATATAAATAGAATTATATAATTTATTATATAGATATATATTATTATATAGATATATAAATAGATATATAATTATCTAATAGCTAGACATATAAAAAATATCAAAAATAAAAGTAATTCCATTGAGATAAAGTAAGGGCTCGAAAGAGATATCTCCAATCCACTATTCCAATGAATATAAATATATTTCTAAATCTATTTATTATTTAGAAATATATAATCAATTTATAAATATATAATAAAAAGTTAGAAATATATAATAAAAGTACCTCTTTGATTTCGTCTGCAAGAGCTTTTTTTAATTCCACAGCCCGGCCTGGTCAGTACCTCGCTGGGCCTTTTTTGTTCTAATGAATCATATAAAAATTTGTTCTAATGAATCATATAAAAAAATGATTTATTTGATTTGAAATTGATTTGAAAAAAAAATGCTTGTTATTGAAACAACAACAATCATAATATAATAAAGACTATTTCGATTCCTATGATACAGAATAGAATCAAAGTGTCATTTCTTAATTATTCTTTTTTTTTATTCCATTTACTTTACTGGAATAAAAAAAAGAAAGAGTGTAACTATATAT